ATTAGACGATGATTAATATCTACAAATCATAAAGATATTGCTACTCTTTATTTTGTTTTTGGTGTATGGTCTGGAATATTGGGCACTAGATTTAGTACTCTAATTCGATTTGAGTTAACCCAACCTGGGGATTTTATAATAGATTTTGATTACTATAATTCTGTAGTTACTGCTCATGCTTTCATTATAATTTTTTTTATAGTTATACCTATTATAATAGGTGGTTTTGGTAATTTGCTGGTTCCTGTAATAATTGGGGCCACTGATATGGCTTATCCCCGTTTAAATAATATAAGATTTTGGCTTTTACCCCCTTCCTTGTCTTTGTTAATTAGCTCAGCTGTAGTTGGCTCAGGAGTTGGTACAGGTTGAACTGTTTACCCTCCTCTTTCTAATGGTATTTTCCATTCTGGTCCTGCTGTTGATTTTGGTATTTTAAGTTTACACATTGCTGGGGTTTCTTCAATTCTTGGGGCGATTAATTTTATTGTTACTATTTTTAATATAAAGACTTTAGGTATGTCTTGATCTAATGTCCCCTTGTTTGTTTGGTCTGTTCTTATTACTTCTTTTCTTTTAGCATTTTCTTTACCTGTGTTGGCTGCTGCTTTAACTATGTTGCTTACGGATCGGAACTTTAATACTACTTTTTTTGACCCTATCGGTGGTGGGGATCCTATTTTATACCAGCATTTATTTTGGTTTTTTGGTCATCCTGAGGTTTATATTCTTATCCTACCTGGTTTTGGTATTATTTCTCATACTGTGAGTTTTTACAGTAATAAGACTGAACCTTTCGGTAGCTTAGGAATGATTTATGCTATAATTTCTATTGGTGTCTTGGGGTTTATTGTCTGGGCCCATCATATGTTTACAGTTGGTCTTGATGTTGATACTCGAGCCTATTTTACTGCTGCTACTATAATTATTGCTGTTCCTACAGGGGTAAAAGTATTTAGTTGATTAGCTACTATGTTAGGGGGTAAGTTGGACTTTAGTCCTTCTTTTTACTGATCTATTGGGTTTGTTTTTCTTTTTACTGTAGGCGGCTTGACTGGTGTAGTACTTTCTAATTCTTCCTTGGATGTTAGCCTTCATGATACGTATTATGTGGTAGCCCATTTCCATTATGTTTTATCTATAGGGGCTGTGTTTGCTATTATAGCCGGTATTACTCATTGATTCCCGTTTGCTTATGGTATGGTAATAAACCCTTATATGTTAAAAGGTCAATTTTGAACTATGTTCTTAGGGGTTAATTTAACTTTTTTCCCTCAGCATTTTTTAGGCCTTAATGGTATACCGCGACGATATTGTGATTACCCGGATGGTTTTACTTATTGAAATACTATTTCTAGAATTGGTAGGGTTATTACTATTTTTTCTATTATTTTCTTTTTATATATTATTTGAGAGTCTTTATCTAACCCTCGTAGAATGTCTTCTTTTGTTTCTCCTAATAGGAGGAATGAGCTTATGATTGAGTCTCCCTTTCCTGCTCACACTAATGTTGAGTCTTGTAAAGTAATTAGAGGCGTTGTTCTTTTATAGGTAAAAATGCCAAGATGATTAGCCTTAGGTTTTCAGGACAGGGGTTCTCCTAGAATGGGGGAGCTTTCTTGTCTTCATGATCATGTAATAACTATTATATTTAGTGTTATTATTTTAATTACTTATGTTATGATCTACTTGTTGGTTAATACTAAGTATTATAAGTTTCTTTCTGAAGGTACTTTTATTGAAACTATTTGATCTATGGTTCCTGCTTTTTTATTAATTATTTTAGTCTTACCTTCTATGAAGGTTCTTTATATAATGGAGGATGTAAAGTCTCCAGTATTAACCTTTAAAGTAGTAGCCCATCAGTGATATTGAAGATATGTTGTCCCTTTATTTAAAAATTTTTCTTATTTAATTGGTTCTGATAGTTCTAGTACTTATGAGTTTGATTCTATACTAGAAGAATATTCCCTTGAGTCTGATTTTCCCCGTCTTTTAGGGTGTTCTTCAGATTTATTTATACCAGTAAATACTACTTCTCGTTTGTTAATTACTTCTACTGATGTAATCCATTCCTTTGCTCTTCCTTCTCTAGGCTTAAAAGTTGATGCTCTTCCTGGTCGTATTAATCAATTATTCTCTAATCCCTCACGAGTTGGCAGATTTTTTGGTCAATGTTCTGAGATTTGCGGTTCTAATCACTCTTTTATGCCTATTAGGGTTAAAATTTGTAATCTTTCTGATTATGATGGGGTAAGAAAATCTTATCTTTTGGATATTGTTAGGGATTCCTTAGGAGGTGGGGAGTTTTCTTTTTAACTTAAGCTTCAGTTATTAGTAATATAGCTTTGTCATAGCTAAGATATCATGGCTTAATCCTTCCTCAAATAATACCCCTTCCTTGGCTGATAGTCTTTTTTTTAATTTTTTTATGTATCTATTCTGTTTCTTTGTTTATTAGATCTTTTTCTTTTTCTTTATCTTCTTTAGATAAGAATTTAAATTCTTCCCCTTCAGACCTTCCCTGATAATTTATAAATGATAATAACTAATTTATTTTCTATTTTTGACCCTTCTTTAAGATTGTTTTCCTTTTCTTGGATTATGTGTATCTTTGTTCTATTAATTCTCCCAGGGGTCTTTTGACTGGGGGGCTCTTTGTATTCTTTTTTCTTTGGCTTGTTATCAACTGTTAAAAAAGAGATGGACTATGTTCTTAAGCACCCTGTGAAAGGTTGTTATGTGTTTATTGGTTCAATTTTTATTACTGTAGGTTTGTATAATTTTTTAGCATTGTTTCCTCATGTGTTTTCTGTTACTTCTCACATATTAGTTACTTTGCCTTTTTCTTACTCTTTTTGGTCTGGGATTATTATTTTTAGTTGAATTAGTTCTTTGAAACATTTTTTGTCACATTTAATTCCAGTTGGTACTCCTTTAGCTTTAATGAGTTTTATGGTTTTAGTAGAGGTTTTAAGGAATTTGATTCGTCCTTTAGCTTTAACTTTTCGACTCACTGCTAATATAATGGCTGGTCATTTACTAATGTCTTTGATTGGTGGGGCTTTGATTTCTCTTCCTTTTAGGTTTATAGTATTAGGTTCTTTAGTCCAGTCTCTTTTAGTATTTATAGAGTTAGGGGTTTCTGTTATTCAGGCCTATGTATTTTCTACTCTCTTGTTACTTTACCTTTCGGAGGGCGAACATTAGTTTAAATGAAAAAATTTAATCCGTTTCATCTAGTTGAATTAAGGCCTTGGCCTATCTTAACTTCTTTTTCTTTTTTAAGTTTTGCTCTAGGTGTTATTATTATGGTTCGTTCATTTGACTGTACTCCTTTTTTATTTTCTCTTTTTTTACTTCTTTTTTCTTCTTTTCTTTGAGGGCGAGACGTTCATCGAGAAGGTTGCTACGAAGGTTGGCATAATTTAGAGGTTACTGTAGGTTTTAAGGTCGGTATAATTTTATTTATTCTTTCAGAGTGTTTTTTTTTCTTGGGAATATTTTGAGGGTATCTACATTTAGCCGAAGCCCCAGCTGTGGAGTTAGGTGGTGTGTGGCCTCCGGTGGGTATCACGCCCTTTGATCCTAAAGGGATTCCTTTTTTGAATACTATTCTTTTGGTTTCTTCCGGAGTTTCTGTAACTTGAACCCATCATGCTATGGAAGTTGGAGATTTTAAGGCTAGCTTAGTTTCTCTTTTATTGACAGTTTTGTTGGGGGCTACTTTTACTTCCTTTCAGCTTTTAGAGTATTACGTGGCAAGTTTCACTTTTTCTTGTTCTTCTTATTCTTCTGTTTATTTTATGGGTACTGGTTTTCATGGTCTTCATGTTCTTATTGGCAGGGTCCTTTTATTAATTTGTCTATTTCGATTTTCTTACTTAACTATTAGCCCTAATCACAGGGTGGGTTTTGAGTGTTCAGTTTGGTATTGACATTTTGTAGATATTGTTTGGTTTTGCTTATATTTAGTGTTTTATTGATGAGGTGTTTAATAATTTAACCCTTTAGTATATCAAGTATAATTAATTTCCAATTAATAGGATTTAAGGGTTATTAAACTTTCTATTTACTCTTTAATTTGCTTTTTTTTATTGTTTGTTCTTTGTGCGGTTGTGTATTTTTTGAGTTTGTCTTTAGAGAAATCTTATGAGGAGAAAGGCTCTTCCTTTGAGTGTGGTTTTCAGCCTTTTAGGGGGAGGGGTTTTGTTTTTTCTATGCCCTTTTTTGTTATTTCTTTGATATTTTTACTTTTTGATGTTGAGATTCTTTTGGTTTGTTTTTACCCTTTACTTGGCTCCTTTATGTCATACTCTTTTTATTATATTTGGCTTATTTTATTACTTATTTTGTTTGCCACTTTATATGAGTGGTTTAAAGGTGTGCTTAGATGGGTGTAGAGTGGTTAGCTTTTTATATTAGTTTCGACCTAATTTTTTGTTGGCTAAACTTTTTAAGACAATTTAAAGCTTAAAGCTTAGGGGCTCATAATCTCTAGAGTTTGATTGTCGCCTTCTAATTATACTTAACTTTGAAAGTTTAGTCTGGAAAATTCCTAGAGGCTTTTATCTCTTAAAATTTTTAGATTTGCAATCTAATGTTGGCTACAACTTAGGAGATTCGTTTTCTAGGGTTATTCTATATAAGATTACGGCTTTGGGAGTTGTAGAATTTACCCTTGAAAATTGACGAATTTTATATAGGAGCTGTAAACTCTTATTCTAGTGTCGTCAATAGCCTTAAGATATAAAATCTTTATGCCTTTTAAGCATAAAAAGCTTTTAGCAGGTTGTCCAAGCATAGTTATTAATAATATCTCTTTGTTAAGGAGAAGGTTAAGTTTTGGCTATTCGATGAAAGTTTTTGTTTTATTAATTAATATATTTTATGGGGCTTATGAGTTTTTCCAATAGTTGATTTTATAGAAAATTTGTTATAGAGCTTAAAGACAAAGTTTGTGCCAGCAGTCGCGGTCATACTCTATTTAAAGAATCTTATTGGGACCTAAAGAGTGATCTCATTTTTTAATTCTATGGGTGAAATTTAGAATTTTTAATACTCTTCTTATGGTTAGTAAATAGTCGTAGAACTAGGATTAGAGACCCTACTACTCTAAGGATACTATTTAAGTAGTAAATGATTTTCTTTAAACTTAATTCTTCTGGCGGTTCACCACTCTAACAGAGGAGCTTGTTTAGTATAATTGATAACCCGCCTTTAACTCTCACCATTCTTATTTTTATGTACGGCTGTTAAGCTTTAAGATGTAGCTTATTGCTTAGTTCTTTTGAAAGGTGTAGTTCAGGTCAATGTGTAGATTATAGAGTGGGGTTAAATGAGCTACTTTTATTTCTTCTCTTTTGTTTTAAGGGTTAAATTGGATTTGTTAGTAAGTTAAAAATTAAATTTTTATCTGATGTAGATTTTGGTGTAAGTACATATCGCCCGTCACTCTTTTGATAGATAAGTCGTAACAAAGTAGAAGTACTGGAAGGTGCTTCTTGTTTAGAGTTTTTATAGTTTTGCTTACAACAAAACTTTTCTTGACTCTTTATCTTTTATATTTTGATTACTAGCTCTTTTCTTATTAATTTCTTGTTATTAAAAATTTTTCCTGTAAGGGTTTACTTATTATTTTTATTTTACCTTTTGTATAAGGGTTTCTAGATTTCTTTGGTGATTTCTTTAGTTAGAATTGAGGGGATCTTCCTAATTATTTTTATTTTGACATTGTTTTTAATAATTTGGAAGGAGTGATACGCTGACGTTTCTTAATCTATCTAGTTTTTATCTGCTAGAGAGGGTAACCCTTTCTTTATTTTGTTTTATTAACTGGCTACTCTTTTCCTTAAAAGTAGGATTTTGTGTAATAACTTTTGAGTGTATATTTTCATTATTTTTTAGGTTTTATAAATTTTTATTAATTAGTTTATGAGTAGGAAGGTTCGTCTTTGTTCTATAGTTTTTATAATTTTTGTTTTAAAATCTGTTATTTTTACTCTTTACCCTTTAACTTGTTTATTAAAATCTTAGCTAGATTGTTTCTAGTCTCTTCTGCCCTATGTTTATTTTAATGGCTGTGGTCTCCACACTAAGGTAGCGAAATCATTAGTTACTTTATTGGTAACTGGTATGAATGGAGTATTTAAGGGGTTATTTTTGGTTTTTCTTAAATTATACTTTCGTTGAAAATAACGATTTTAGCTCTAAGACAAAAAGACCCTAGAATTTTTATAAAATTTTTATTTGGTTGGGGCAACAATAAAATATTAATATTTTTATATTAATTTTTCTTTGAACTCTTTTTAAGGAGAGATTGGAAAATACTCTAGGGATAACAGCTTTATGGCCTTTTTGAGTTCTTATTACTAAGGTCGCTTGGGACCTCGATGTTGGATTAGGGGTGCTTTATTGGGCGTAGAGGCTCTAAAAGCTAGACTGTTCGTCTATTAAATTCCTACATGATCTGAGTTAAAGTCGGCGTGAGCCAGACTGGATTTTATCTAGAGTTTTAATCTTTTGTGATTCAGTACGAAAGGACCTTTCACAATCTATTATAGTTCTTAAGATATTTTTATAAGGCTTTAAGTTAAAACAAACTATACGTCTTCAAAACGTAAAATTTTTAAGCTTTGGGGGTAGGGGGTCAACCCTAAAAGATTTAATAGAAAGATTGAATTTCCTTAAATCTTTTATATTAATAAGCATGAGGAGATTATAATTATAGCCAACCTGTAAGGTAGGGCTAGTTTCCAGGATATTATTATTAAGATGTCATATCGTACACGCGGGAATGAGCAACGAACTCACACAAAAAGTATGCAGACTAAAAAAGTTTTAAGCAATAGGTTATTCGCCCCTAAGAAGAAAAGGGATGAAATAAACCTTAAAAATATAATCATCCCGTACTCTCTAATAAAGATGAAAGCAAAGAGACCCCCTCCGTATTCGATATTAAATCCAGACACAATCTCGGATTCCCCTTCTGCTAAGTCGAATGGGGTTCGATTGGCTTCTGCCATGCATAGTATAAGTCATGAGGCGAATAAAGGGATGGAGAATAGCATGAATCACAGCCCATTTTGTATTACCCTTATTCTTGTAAACCCATATGTCTTTGTAATGTACACCACTACGAGAAGGTACAGTACTAGACATACCTCGTATGAAATGATTTGAGCTACGGCTCGGTGTCCCCCTAGTAAGGCGTATTTAGAGTTTGACCCCCATCTAGTTAGGAGGAACCCGTACGCTGACAGTCTTATGATAGCTAAGATAATTATAACTTTTATACCTCTAGACCCTGAGTTGAAGGAGAAGTCGTACCACCCCCAACATAATAGTATTAGTAAGATTCTCACACAAGGTCCTGTGTAATACATGAATATCTTATAAGAAGAAAATTTTGGGAACTCTTTAGTTAAAAGCTTTAAAGCATCTGCAATTGGTTGAGAGAGCCCTCAGATTAGTACTTTGTTAGGCCCCTTTCGATAGTGTATAAGTCCTATGACTTTTCGTTCTATAAGCGTGAAAAAGGCTACCCCTAGAAGAACTCCCACGATAGAAAAAAGAAAGTCTACGAAGTAAATGATGGCGTTTATTGAATGGTGGGACCACCCTTGAACCATTATCACTAACAGGAAGAGATGGCGTTTATTGAATGGTGGGATCATTTTTAACCAGCCTAGTAAGAGGTGATTAGGGTTTTTGATGGTGAGAATATTCTTTTATTAATGCAGATTATTCCTAAAATGATCACTCCTATAACTCTTACAATTAAGGGGGATCTGTTAATTGATAGTATATTTTTTATGTTGTTTCCTATTTGTATATTTTCCCTTATTATAATTATTAGGGGTATTGTTAAAATTAGTGCTATTAGAATTGTGTTATTTTTGTAGTTTTTTCTTTCGTAGTTTGTTATTATTGCGCAGTAGCAAAATAAGATTATTATCCCCGAGGAGAATGAAATAACCACACCTGCTCTAGGGAAGATTGCCACACATAGTGAGTAGCACCCTACTCTTACTATGATAGAGCTAATTGTTACAGAAAAAGCTACTTTAATTGGTGATACGAGAGGAATTATTAGTACGCATATAAGTATTAGACCTAGTATTCCTTATTTTAAACTTTTGATTTACAAAATCAATGTTCATTAGAACTTAAAAGGATTGTTAAATGGTATTCGGTCTTTTTTTATGCTTTTTAGGGTTTTATATTTTTTACCTTAGTTCTTTTCATTCTTTGATTGTTTTGCTTTTTGTTGAAATTATAGTTTTGAGTGTTTTGTTCTTTCTTTTTTTTCTAGGTTTTTCTTGATTTCTTGTTTTGATGTTTTTATCCGTTGCTGTTTGTTTGGGGGCTTATGGTGTTTCATTATTGGTTAGGGTTACTCGTAGAAAGGGTGATAACTATTACATGTCTTTTTAGCTAAATGGCATTGAGTCTTTTTTGTTCTTTGGTTTCTTTACTTATTTATATTGATTCTATTTTTCTTTTTTTTGGTGTTCCTTTGGTTTTTTTATTTTCTTATTATATTTATGGGGGTTTTTCTGATGGTTTCTTTTTAGGGGATTATCTTTCTCTGGTTTTAATTTTTGTTACAGTTTGAGTTTTTGTTCTTTCTATTCTTTCTATGTCTTTAAGGTTTTTTAGTTTTTTGGTTCTTTGATTAATATTCTCTTTTCTTTGTTTTAGTTTTATGACCTCAAACTTTTTACTGTTTTATGTTTCCTTTGAGTTTGTTTTTGTCTTGATATTTTGTTTTCTTTTAGGTTGGGGAAAGACTGCTGAACGTTTGCAGGCTTCTTTTTATATATTTTTTTACACCATGGTATTTTCCCTTCCTTTTTTAGTTCTTTTAATTGATTGTTATTATGGTTTTAGTGGAAGTTTTTATTCTTTAAAATTTTTTTCTTATTTAGATTTCTTTTGAGTTTTTATGTTTTTTGTTTTTGTAGTAAAGCTTCCTTTATTTGGGTTTCATCTTTGGTTGCCTAAAGCTCATGTAGAAGCTCCTGTTGCTGGTTCTATGATTCTTGCTGGGGTTCTTTTGAAATTGGGGGGTTATGGTATTATTCGTTTTTTTTCTTTGGTTGAAGATTTGAATTTTTCTAATTCTTTTATTTTAAATTATTTATTCTATGTGGGTCTTTACGGTGGAGTTTTTGTTAGTTTAATTTGTATTCGTCAGATGGACCTAAAAATGATGATTGCTTATTCTTCTGTAGTTCACATAAGAGTTATGATTTTAGGGGTTCTTAGTTTTTCTTCTTGGGGTGTTTATGGTTCTGTTTTAATGATAGTAGCCCATGGTTTTATTTCTCCTATAATGTTCTATCTAATAACTTATATGTATGAGTTTAAACATTCACGTAGAATTATGGTTTTGAAAGGTGTTTTACTGGTAAGTCCGCTTTTTTGCATGTTGTGATTTTTTTGTTGCTCTTTAAATCTAAGGGTACCCCCTTTCATGTCATTTTTTTCTGAGGTAATTATTATTAGCTCTCTTCTTTCTTTTACCTTAATTGAGTGGATTTTAATTATTTTTTCTTGTTTTTTTACAGGAGTGTATTGTATTTATATGTATACTACTATAAGACATGGTGAAAGAATTTACAATCCTTTTTATTTTTTGGATTTTAAAATTTTGTTAGTCTCTATTTCTCATTGTTTTTTTGTTCTTTTCTATCCTTTAGTATTCTTTTTGAACTGATTAATTAGTTTATAAAAAATATTAGTTTGTGGAACTAAAGAATTTATTAGTCATATTTCTTCTCTTTTCTTTTTTGTTTTTTTCTATCTTCTTGTTTTCCTTATTTTTAGGGTTTTATTTAATGGATTACAGGGGCGTTTGTTTTGAGCTTTTGATACCTTATAGGCTTTTAAGTGAGATGCCTTTTTCTTTTTTTATTGATTATGTTTCTTTATTTTTTTTCTCTGCTGTTTCTTTAATTTCTAGGGTAGTGTTTCTTTATAGAAAATTTTATATAGACGATTCATATAGGGAGATAAACTTTTTGAATTCTCGATTTTTTTATCTTTTGTTTCTTTTCGTAGTTTCTATACTTTTTTTGGTTTTTTCTGGTTCTTGGGTGGTTGTGATACTTGGTTGAGATGGTTTAGGGTTGGTCTCTTTTTTGCTTGTTATTTATTACAATAATAGATCTAGATTAGACTCTGGGTTGATTACTGTTTTTACTAATCGTGTGGGTGATTGTTTATTTATTCTTTCTTTCATATTTATGTTTTACTCAGGTTGGGTAAGTTTAGATTTCCTAACTCTTGAGTCTTGTATGTTTTTTAGTTTTTTAATTTTTATTGGGTGTGTTACTAAAAGAGCCCAGTTACCTTTTTCTTCTTGGTTACCTGCTGCTATAGCTGCCCCTACTCCTGTTTCTTCTTTAGTCCATTCTTCAACTTTGGTTACGGCTGGTGTTTATCTATTAATTCGTTTTAATTTTTTATTGGATTCTATCTATTTTTTCTTAGTCCCTCTTTCTTTGTTTACTATATTTTTAGCCGGAGCTTGTGCGGTTTATGAGCTGGACTTTAAAAAGGTTGTAGCTATGTCTACTCTTAGCCAGCTGGGTTTTATAATTTTTTCAATTTCTTCAGGTTACTGACTTTTAGGATTTTTACATATAACCTTTCATGCTTTTTTCAAAAGTTCTTTGTTTCTTTCTACTGGTAATTTGATGCACTATCTTTTAGGGGATCAAGACTCTCGAAATTTTGGTTCTCTAGGTTCTTCCTTTTTCTCTAAACTTTTGTTTTCTATAAGGAGACTCAGCCTTATGGGGTTTCCCTTTTCTTTAGGGTTTTATTCTAAGGATACTATTTTAGGTGAACTTTTATTTAGTTCTTTTTCTTTTATCTCTTTTCTTTTTATTATAGGGTGTTGCTTTACTGTAGCTTATAGACTTCGTCTAGTTTTTATAGGTTTTATAAATTTTCCTTCTTTTTCAAATAGTCTTAGATTTTCAGAGGACAAGTTTTTTTATCTTCCTATTATTTTTTTGTATCTTACTTGTGTATTTTTTGGTAATTTTTTTTTCTTTTATTTTCTTCCTCCTGTTGTTTTTTCTTTTTTAGACTTTTTTCTTGGAATTTTTATTATTTTTTTTGGTTTCATTGTATATTTATATTCTCCTAATTTTTATTCTTTGTTAAGCTCAATGATGAGGATTTCTTTTCTTTCTATTGTTTCTTCTTCTGTTATTTCTAATTTTACTCCTTATTTTTACTTTAAGGGGGAATATTCTTGGGGGGAGATTCTTGGGGGTAAAGGATCTTTGGTGTCGATAAATTTATTGAAGGTGTACGCTATCCGGCTTTACGCGTTGCATTTTGCACCCCTTGTCATAATTGGGGGTCTGATTTACATGGTGTTAAAATAAAAATGTCATTAGTCCAAATGGGCGTTAGCTTTGAAGGGGCTAAAGGTTTTAGGCATTAAACCCCCATTATATATATATATATATATATATATATATACATATATATGTATAAATACATATATATGTATATATATATATATATATATATATATATATATATGTTTCTTAATTAGCTAGATGGGGGGTAGGGGGGTGGCCGCCCAGAATGAAGGATGAACATCCTAACCCCCCTCGTAGAGAGGGGAAAGGGGTTAATGATAGGGCGGCCACCCCCCTACCCCCCATCTAGCTAATTAAGAAACATATATATATATATATATATATATATATATTTATATACATATACATATATATGTATTTTTATACATATATATGTATATGTATTATTAATAATATATATATATATACTATATACATATATTATATAATTTATATATATACTTATATAATAAATATATATATTTATTATTTATATAACTTTACAGTTAAATATAAATAATAGTAACCCCCTAGTAGAGTTTTATACACCAAATAGGTTTAGACATGTAGAAAAACCTTTCAGGTTTGTCTAAACCTATTTGTATAATAGTTATAAAGGCACTCCTTTTCAGGAATTATGGGATTAGAAGTCCTTTAATGCACCTTGAGAAATTTCCTTCAACTTCAAAGGTTGATGTGCCTTACACCCTAACTCATTATAGGCCATTAAAATTTTACCCTATCAAGATAAATCCTTTTTAGGTTAGGCCTAATGTCAACAAGAGTATAAATCCTAGGATTCTTGTTATTGAGATTATTATAATGATGTTTCTTTCCTTTTCTTTCGTTACTACATTTTGAGTCTTTATTGGACTTCAAGACATCTCATTCATCACTATTCATAGGTAATGGTAAAGAAAATAACAGGCAGTGATTATTAGTACAAAGGCTAATTCTGTGGGGATAGTTGATGACATCATGGATTTCACTACTAGAATTTTTGATCAGAACATAGTTAAGGGGGGTAGTCCTCCTATATTCCTTACTAGTAGTGTTGCTGACCAGAAAGGAAGGGCTACTCTTATTCTTTTGGTCCTTATGAATTTTATTGATTTAAGTGTAATAAGAAGAGAGGATGAGTAGAGAGTAAGGAAGGCTAAAAATGTTTGTATTGACGCTACTGTTCTAATTATTAATCATCCGTTATTATTAAATGAGGATAGGGCCATGATTCTTTTTATTGATAAATTTTTTACTAGTTTGGATAATGGGGCTACTAAGGTGATTAGGGCTATAACTAATATTACTGTCTTTATTTCCGGGGTTTTTGCTATTCTTATTAAAAGTATAACAGGTAAAATTTTCTGTCAGGTTATCACAATTAGTATTGATGCTTGTTTTATTTCCATTCTTTTGATTAGTTTCATGTACCATGAGTGGATTGGCCATACCCCTATTTTTATTATTAATGTGGCTGATATAATTATACATGTGGCTAATGATACTTCTATATTTGTTGTAAGTAGCAAGATAATTGATGCTATTACTTGTACTAAGTAATATAATAATGTTGTATACTCTTGTATTTTTTCAATTTTTATATCTTTTGCGATGATTCAACATATGGCTAGAGTGTTTATTTCTAAACAAACTCAGATTATGATCCATCTAGTTCTGCAGACACCTAATAAAGTGGTTGTAACAAGAATGATCGAAATACTTCTAAATTTCTTTAACATTGAAAAAGTTATGTTCATTTAAACTATAGAAGAATTTAGAGTATCAGCGCTGTTGAAAAGTATGCTAATGTTAATGCTTGTCCAATTGACACAAAAGGGGGCTCTACTGGGTTAGCTCCGATTCATGTTAATAGTATAACTAGGGCTACAAATGTTCAGAATAAAGCTTTTTTTACTGGAGAGAATTTTTTGTTTAATTTGTTATTTTTTACAGTTAATACTAGTAGAATTAAAATTGCCCCTACTATGGCTAGCACTCCTCCTAATTTTGATGGGATTGATCGTAGAATAGCATACGCAAACAAGAAATACCATTCTGGTTGGATATGGGCTGGGGTTGTGGTGATTCTGGCAACATTGAAATTTTCGACATCTCCTAGTAGGTCTGGGTGGATTGAGAGTAGTAGTCTGAATGCAATTATAATAATCAGTAGAGGTGTGGTATCCTTAATTATGAAGTAAGGGAAAAATTTTATTTTGTCGTAGTCTGGGTTAGTTCCTGTAGGGTTGGATGATCCAGGTTTGTGAAGTATAATTAAATGAACTAACGCTAATGCTGCTACGACGAATGGGATGAGAAAGTGAAGAGAAAAGAACCGGTTTAAGGTTGGTTGTGAAACTGAGAAGTTCCCTCAGAATCATTGTGTGACATCTTTTCCAATATAAGGGATTGCTGTGATTATTCTTGTAATTACTGTTGCCCCTCAGAAAGACATTTGTCCCCATGGTAGTACATACCCTATAAAGGCTGCTCCCATGGTTGCTAACAAAATGATAACACCTGAGGCTCATACTATGGGGAGCTTTATAGGAGAGTTAAAATAAATTCCTCGTGCAATGTGGATGTACATTAGAATGAAGAATAGAGATGCTCCATTACTGTGTAAGTATCGCATAACTCACCCTGAATCAATATCTCGTATGATGTGAATTACAGAGTCAAATGCTAATTCTGTTGAAGCTACGTAATTTATTGATAGTACTAATCCTGTTACAATTTGTAGCACTAGAGTTATGCCTAATAGGAATCCTATGTTTCACAAGAAAGAGATGGAAAATGGGGTAGGTAATGAGATTAGGGAATTTTTTGTTATTTCTATTAGGGGATCTTTTATAATTAAATTATATTTTTTCATTTAATTGTAAATTTTCCTTAAAATTCTAAATTTTATGCAATATTCTGCTTTTACAATTTTTATTTTGGATGGAAAGAACTTTTTTTGCACGAAAGTCATTAGAACCAACCTTTAATGTAGCATAAAATAATGCAAAGAGTTTAAGCCTCTTAGATTTTCATTAAA